GCCCAACCCCCGGTCCGATAGAAGCAAGCCCAACGGCCAATCCAGCAGCAATAACGGAAGCGGCAGAAATCAATGGATTCATGATAAGTTCCTCACACCAAAATCAAAATAAAGAAATGGTTAATGATACAATCAAACAAAAAATTATGACGTAATTATTACATCGCAAAGATTTTCATTCAGTCGAGGTCACTAAGAACTCCGATTTGAAGTAACAAGATTATTAAATCATCAGAACTACTTCGATATCCTTTTTTTAGTTGCGATCCACAGAGTTTTTCTAAATTCATACAATTTTTTGTTTTTCCATTTTTGTATTGTTCCGAATCATTCTTTGAATTCGAACTCTTCCTTTTTTCTTAATTGAATTTCTTTGTTCAATATTCAAACTCAAACAAAACAGTTAAAAATAGAAATGAAAAAGAAAGACTTTTTTGTTATTAGATTCCTTATCTAAATTTTCTGTAGTAGTAAGGCGGATTAGATCTAAAATATATATTTTAGCTCATATATAACTAGTTCTAACTAGTTAATTTCTAATATTACATATACATGTCTTTCTTTCATAATGTAAACTACTTATTCGTATTTTAGATTCAATCGGATTCTCCTTTTTTTTTGAAACATTCACAAAGGAAAGTTTCCTTATAGCTATTAATAGCTATTACATATATATTCCATACACTTAGTTGAATATCGCTTTCTTAAATAACTCTTTTTCTAAATTTCATTTTTTGTAAACTCTTCTATTCCTTTTATTTATCATTATCCCCCCCACAGATACAATCAATCTAAATCATTGCATAGAAATAGAAGTCTTTTGTTGATCTATAATTTCTTGTTTATTAATATTTTCTTTTGAGCAATTGTTGAATTGAAAAAACCGACCAAAAAAAGGGAAATCATTCTATAGAACCCCCACTTTTTTTACTTGTACATCGTAAACAAATAAGGAATTCTTATTCAGATTATGACTCCTAAGATTGGAATTGAATGAACAAAACAATAGAAAAAAGAATATTCATTAGAAAGAGATAGAAACGGACCAAACGAATTTAAGGAAAAAGATCTTTTTGATCTCTTTCCTTTTTTCCAATTCTCTAAATATTCTAATTTTTTTACTATGCCTCTAGATCGTATAGACCTTTTTGTCTATTTATGTCTATGTTTATGTTTACTAAGTAGATTATCTTCAGCAAGGCATAGATTTCCTTGCACTAAGCTAAAAAAAATGATTTCGAAAAAGAAATTTATTCAATGATGTCCTTCCATGGACTCGCCTATATAAGCTGCAGCTAAGGTTGCAAAAATAAGAGCTTGAATACCGCTTGTAAATAATCCAAGAAACATGACAGGTATAGGAACCACCAAAGGTACTAAAGAAACAAGAACAACAACTACTAATTCATCCGCTAATATATTTCCGAAAAGTCGGAAGCTAAGTGATAAAGGTTTTGTGAAATCTTCTAAAATGTTAATGGGTAAAAGGATTGGAGTTGGTTGAATGTATTTTCCGAAATAACTTAATCCTTTTTTGCTAAGACCCGCATAAAAATATGCTACTGACGTAAGTAAAGCTAAAGCAACGGTAGTATTTATATCATTTGTAGGTGCCGCTAACTCCCCATGAGGTAATTGTATGATTTTCCAAGGTAAAAGTGCTCCTGACCAATTAGAAACAAAAATAAATAGAAACATAGTTCCAATAAAGGGAACCCATGGCCCATATTCCTCTCCAATCTGAGTTTTACTCACGTCTCGAATGAATTCAAGGACATATTCGAAGAAATTCTGGCCATCAGTCGGAATAGTTTGTGGATTCCGAACAGCTACAATAGCCGAACCTAATAAGATCGCAATTACAACCCACGAAGTAATAAGTACTTGGGCATGGACTTGGAAACCTCCTATTTTCCAATAGAAATGCTGACCTACTTCCACACCAGATATATCATAGAAACCTTTTAGTGTATTGATGGAACATGATAGAACATTCATATTGCCCTCTGAAAGAAAAAACTTTAAAAGGAATTATTTTGATTCAACCATCTTTTTTTGACTTGCCCGTTTGAATTGTATATTTTCGATGCTTTTTTTCTCTTTTGTTTTGTGCGGTTCAGTAATAGTATACCGATTGCATAAATCTATTGAGTTCACAAAAGAATTGATTTATCTTATTATTAATCAGGGATTTCGTATATAGCTAGAACGACCCTCACAAATTGCAAATACTAATTTGTTAAGAATTAATCGAATTGAAGCTATAGCGTCATCATTTGCTGGAATCGAAATATCTGCAAGATCCGGGTCACTGTTTGTATCAATTAAACAAATCGTTGGAATTCCCAAAGTGATACATTCTCGAAGAGCCGTATATTCTTCTTGCTGATCAACGATTATTACAATATCGGGTAACCCCGTCATATATTGAATCCCGCCCAAATATGTTTGCAGGTAAGATAACTGTCTCTTCAATCGAGCCGCATCTCCTTTCGACAGGCGGCTGAGTTTCCCTGCCTTTTGTTCCATTCTCAAGTCCCTGAACTTTTGAAGCCTCGTTTCCGTAGTGGACCAATTCGTTAAAATACCGCCCAGCCATTTTTTATTAACATAATGACACCGAGCTTTTATTGCAGCCCGTGCTACTGAATCCGCTGTTTTATTTTTGGTACCAACAATTAAGAATTGTTTTCTCCTACTTGCTGCATCAAAAACTAAATCACAAGCTTCTGATAAAAAACGAGCAGTTCTAGTAAGATTTAGAATATGAATACCTTTACGCTTTGCAGAAATATAAGGTGCCATTTTCGGATTCCATTTTCTAGTACCATGACCAAAATGAACTCCCGCTTCGAGCATCTCCTCCAAATTAATGTTCCAATATCTTCTTATCATTTCGCCCCACACTCCCCCCTTTTTTTCTTTGAAAAAAAAAGAGAGACGAGATAACCTAAAATAAATAATTGTTCCGATGGAACCTTCTTTTTTCCCGGAGATTGGACGTTGATAGACGATCCAAACGATTCATTTCTTTCTACTCCTTATTATCCTTATTTCTTTATTGCTATTAAGAAATCAACTCACAGGACCGCACTCGCTCTTAGGAAATTCTTTTGATGTATCCTAGAAATCTTTTGAAATGCAAGAATCGAATAACTCTCTGTGGTGGAACAAAACGGCACTCATGTCCCCCTCGAATAAATTTTTATTTTTGGTTTTCAAAGGAATGCTCTTACGTTGCCTTGAGCGGTGCACGAATCCTTTGAATCCCGTACCAACGGGAATTATACCACCTAGAACAATGTTTTCTTTCAAGCCTTTCAACCAATCGATACGACCGCGGAGAGCTGCTTTTGCTAAAACGCGAGCGGTTTCTTGAAAACTCGCCTCGGATATGAAACTTTGAGTATTCAGAGATGCTCGCGTTATTCCCAATAATATGGCTCGGTAACAGATCACTTCTTCCAAAGCACGTCCCATTCGTTCCGCTCGCAACAATCCAATTAGTTCTCCGGGTGAAAAAACATTAGACATTCCATCTTCGGAAACCAAGACTTTTGATGTTATTTGACGTACAATAATTTCGATATGCCTATTATGAATTTGCACCCCTTGGGATCGATAAACTCTTTGGATCTTATTAACCAAAGAGATACGACTTTGCACTATAGTTAGCTCAGCACCAATCAAGAATCCCCAAGGAATTCCAAGAATTCTTGTTACACACTCGTTCCACCCCTCCATTCTTTTTTCTAGGTTTATCGATATTGAATCAATTGAACGCACTTCTAACACTTGTTCCACTTTTGGAAGACCTTGTGTTATATCACCAGATCTTGATTTTTCATATATAAATGTAACTAATGTATCTCCTTTGTAAAGCATTTCTCCATAATGGCCATAAACAGTTGCTCCTGGAGTGGTCAAATAAGGCTTGGCTGATCTTATTACTACAGAGTCAATTTGAAGAATTAGAACTTGACCGGATTTTAGGTCTGGACCACTTTTTGCCATACATACATTTTCACAAATAAACTGCCCCAGGCTAATTATTGTGAATGTTTCTTCACAATAATTAGGATAGAGAAAATGCCAATTCAAATTGAATGGATTCAAAACGTTGTTACTGTACGATTCGGGAAAAACAATTCTCCCATTTTCATCCATTAAATAATATTGAATTACTTGAAAAGTTTGTTTTAAATTGTCAAGTTTCAAATATTTAGTTACCGAGATCTGATTATAAGTTATTAAATGGTAAAATGAATAAAAATTCGAAATTTGAAAGGCGGTTCCTAAAGGGCCCAAGGAATTTCTTATTGGATCTCTTTTAATTGATTCTTTTATGAAATTGTGATATTTTACGTCGTTAAATGAATCTGTTCGAAAACAATTACAATTAGATGATGACAAAATGATCAAAGATTGACATTCCTTATTTCTATTCAACAGCGTACTAATAGTTCCTTGATTTTGTTTAAGTGATTGTTTAATCTTTGACTTGGAATAAATGGAAAAAAATGGATTAATATTGGTGCGATCTGAACCATTATCAAAAATTAACCCTGAACCCAATAGATCATTCCTTTTTCTGCTGATATATGAAATAGCGGATTGCGCTAAATGGATTCTTAGGAACTCACGAATCAAACCGTTTGTACTCACTTCAACAAAAGAAACGCGGGCCTCATCAATAGCAGAACCTTTTTTGTCTTGGCCCCAATTTAACATTAAACAAGTACGAACTAATTGAATACTTGGGTCAGAAACTCCTCGAATTGGTTTACCATTTCCATAAAGAATATAATTAACAACTTGAAGTTTCAAATCATCGTTTTCCTGTAATAGATCCTGAGGAAAAAGTGTTTCTAAATTTATACCATCCCCTATTTCATATAAGATTACTGGTCGAACCAAAACAAAATACTTTTTCTTAGTAGCCGTGATACGTTGGACATAGATCCAATTTTTCACTTTTTTAGATTCCTTAGAATTTGTTTTTGCCGTTCCTGGTGGTATCAAGATACCACTGTGTCGGAATATCTTATCTGTTTCTCCCAGAAAATGGATATCTCCAGAAAAAATTTTAAGTTCAAAAAAATTTTTTTTTCTCTCCACTCGGACCAATCCGCCTACCCTACTTCTTGTATTTAAAGTTATTTGTGTATCTACTCCAACGATACTATTGTTCCGTACCATTAGGAAGGAAAAGTCGGGTAAAATATACACTTCCTCGGGAATGAAAAAAAAGGAATCTACTTTCGTTTGGTATTTTGGCTTAAATTCTTTGACTCCTCGATACTCGATCAAATCCTCTTTTTTGACGATTGAATGCACTCCTCTAGCCCCATATTTAGTAATTCCGGAACAGTTCCTTCGGTATTGGGGATCATCGAAAAAAAGAAAAATACTATTTCTACGGAAAATACCATTTATAGGTATTTCAATCGAAATACCGGAATGGGGTATTAGTTCTTTCTCTCGTTCTGGAATCGATTGAAATGGGATGATGAATCTATTTCTTCGCCTCTTTGCCAATAAATCCGAATTTTCATGGAGAATAGCCGGATATATGAGATTCCAATGACCAGTACATATAGTTCGATTAAGTTCTGAATAATCAAGAATCCTACTTTCTTTTTTACTCAAAAGCTCTGAACTAAAGAATTTGTGCTTAACTCGATCATTATTTACCGAAAGGTTAGAAACGGATCCTTTTTTGACAGAAAAAGAATGAACGTTTATTTGATCTTGATCCTTGTGTATCGAAAAAGGAACTCTACTGTATCTGTACAAACTTCCTGATAATATCCATAAATGGCTTGTTTTTGGTAAGAGGTGGACATTACTATATGTAAATTCGGGTGCATGGTATACATCAGTACTCCAGTGCATTTCCCCTTCTGAGTCGGAATAAATATGTTTTCGAACCCTCTCTTTCCAATTGAAAGTGTATGTTCCCGCGCGAATTTCAGCAATAACTTGTTCGGATTCCACATATTGATCATTTTGAACTAAAAGCAAACTTTTTGGCGGAATAGTCACCTTATGTATAATATCTTGACTTTCAATAGTTACATACAAATCTATATAACATAGAAAGGCGGGATGCCCATGACGTGTACGTGTAGGATGAACCAAATCCTCATTAAATTTAATTTTTCCGTTAGAAGGGGCTCGTACATGTTCCGCAATACCCCCTGTGAATACTCCGCCAGTATGAAACGTTCTTAATGTTAGTTGAGTACCCGGCTCGCCAATGGATTGACCCGCAAGAATACCTACGGCTTCCCCCAATTCCACCAGATCGCCGTGAGTGGGACTCCGACCATAACATAATCGGCAGATCCAAGACGTACTGCTACAAGTAAAAGGAGTTCGAATAAATATTGGTTGTGTTCGAAAGGGTATGAATCGATTGGCTAGTCCAACCCCAATATCTTGATTTCGAATGGCAATGCATCGTCGACCCATATATATATTGTCTGCTAATACACGACCAATTAATGTTTGCAGAAAAATTCTTTCCGGCAGCATCCCATTTCGAGGACTCACAGAGATCCCTCGGATGGTGCCACAATCTGTTCTACGTACAACAATATGTTGAACTACTTCAACAAGTCTACGTGTAAGATATCCAGCATCTGATGTTCGTACAGCAGTATCCACAACTCCTTTTCGAGCTCCATAGCAAGAAATGATATATTCCGTTAAAGACAGTCCTTCGCGTAAATTGCTTTGAATAGGTAAATCAATCATTTGTCCTTGTGGATCCGACATTAATCCTCTCATACCTACTAATTGGTGTACTTGAGATACATTTCCCCTAGCTCCGGAAAAAGACATTATATGGACTGGATTAAAGGGTTCTGTCATCTTAAAATTAGGGTTCATTTCTTGTCGCAAATATTCACTTGTAGCATACCATATCTCAATGGATTGGCGTAATTTTTCTACCGCGTGTACATTTCCATAACGATGGTGTTTTTCCAAAACTAAACTTTGTTGTTCAGCATCTTGGACTAGCCATCCCTTCGACGGTATTGTTAAAAGATCATCAATGCCTAATGAAATGGATGTGGCGGTGGCTTGCTGGAAACCCAGAGTCTTTACTTGATCTAGGATGTGTGATGTATATGCCATTCCAAAATGATCTATTAATCTGCTAATAAGTCGTTTAATGGCAGTTCCATCTATCGCTTTATTGTGAAAGACCAGATTGGCCCGCTCGCCCATAAGTACCTCCATATTCCGCTGAGTAGGATTTGACAATGGATTTGAGTCAATGATTGGAAAACTTCCTTTTCTCGATCTTGATTCCCGTAGAAATTCAGGAACTAGAGTCCTAATTCATCTGAAGAAATCTAAGGCGTTACTTAGCTTAAATCCCTATGATTAGATTAGGTACCATTTGAGCAGACTTGACAAAACCCTTGTATAGCTTTTTCGATTTCTCGATAAAAAGAAATATGACCAACAGTGGTTCGAAGGTATATACAA